AAAAAATTCACTTTATCTTTATTTCGACTATAAAAAAGTCACTTTATAATATTAGTAAGAAAAATTCACATATTTTTTGTGATTTATCCTACTTGTCACAAGCATATGTATTTTACAAATTATCACAAACCCAAGTTATTAATTTGTCTAAATTTAGATCTATTCTTCAATATAACACAACGTCTTGCTTCCTTAAGACTAAAATAAAGGACTATTTTAAAACACTAGGAATATTTCATTCGGAATTAAAACATAAGAAACTTCAGAGTTATAGAATCAATCAATGGAAAAACTGGTTAAGATGGCATTATCAATACGATTTATCTCAGATTAGATGGTCTAGATTAATGCCAAAAAAATGGCGAACTAAGGTTAATCAAAGTTGTATGGCTCAAAATAAAAATAGAAACTTAAACAAATGGAATTCATATGAAAAAGACCAATTAATTCATTACAAAAAAGAAAATGATTCGGAACTCTATTCATTATCAAACCAAAAAGATAATTTTAAAAAATGTTATAGATATGGTCTTTTAGCATATAAATCAATTAATTATGAAAATAAAAGTGACTCATTTTTTTCTAGATTACCCTTTCAAGTAAAGAAGAACTTAGAAATTTCGTATAATTCTAACACGTCCAAACACAACTTTGTTGATATGCCCGGCAATCTTCATATCAATAATTATCTAAGAAAGGTCAATATTCTAGATATAGAAAGAAATCTCGATAGAAAATATTTTGATTGGAAAATTATCCATTTTTCTCTTAGACAAAAAGTAGATATTGAAGCCTGGGTTAAGATCGATACCAACAGTAATCCAAATACTAAAATTGGTATTAATAATTATCAAATAATTGATAAAATTGAGAAAAAAGGGGTTTTTTATCTTACAACTCATCAAAATCCAGAAAAAACTCAAAAAAATTCGAAAAAAGTCTTTTTTGATTGGATGGGAATGAATGAAAAAATATTTAATCGTCCCATATTGAATCTGGAATTTTGGTTCTTCCCAGAATTTGTACTACTTTATAATGTCTATAAAATAAAACCGTGGATTATACCAAGCAAATTCCTTCTTTTTAATTTGAATACAAATGAAAATGTTATTCAAAATAAAAACCAAAAACAAAACTTTTTTCTACCATCAAATAAAAAAATAAAGAATCGAAGTCAAGAAACAAAAGAACCCCCAAGTCAAAGAGAGCGTGGATCAGATATAGAAAACAAAGGAAATCTGAGCCCTGTTTTTTCAAAACATCAAACCGATCTTGAAAAAGATTACGTGGAATCAGACACAAAAAAGGGTCAAAATAAAAAACAATACAAAAGCAACACGGAAGCAGAACTAGATTTGTTCTTGAAACGTTATTTGCTTTTTCAATTGAGATGGAACGATGCTTTGAATAAAAGAATGCTCGAAAATATCAAGGTATATTGTCTCCTGCTTCGACTGATAAATCCAACCAAAATTACTATATCGTCAATTCAAAGGAGAGAAATGAGTTTGGATATAATGCTGATTCAGGCAAATTTACCTCTTACAGACTTGATGAAGAAGGGGGTATTGATTATCGAACCTATTCGGTTGTCTGTAAAACATAATGGACAATTTATTATGTATCAAACCATAGGTATTTCATTGGTTCATAAAAGTAAACACCAAACTAATCAAAGATACCGAGAACAAAGATATGTTGATAAAAAGAATTTTGACGAATTCATTCTGCAACCTCAAACTCAAAGAATAAATACAGAAAAAACTCATTTTGATTTGCTTGTTCCTGAAAATATTTTATGGTCTAGACGTCGTAGAGAATTGAGAATTCGAAGTTTTTTTAATTCTTTGAATTGGAATGTCGTCGATAGAAATTCAGTATTTTGCAACGAAACCAATGTAAAAAACTGGAGTCAATTTTTGGGTGAACGGAAACCCCTTTATAAAGATAAAAATAAATTAATTAAATTTAAGTTCTTTCTTTGGCCTAATTATCGATTAGAAGATTTAGCTTGTATGAATCGTTATTGGTTTGATACCAATAATGGTAGCCGTTTCAGTATCTTAAGGATACATATGTATCCACGATTGAAAATTAATTGATAGTACTATATACCCTGTCTCGTATAGAGTATCTGAAAGCAAACAAATGCAAACATGCCTTGTTTTACATCTCATTCGAATCTAATTCGAGTAGACAATACTAAATCAATAAAATAAGGTATTGATTAGATCTAGAAATGAATCAACAGAATCTTCCTCATTTTAGGATTTTAGGTTTCAATTATTCGCTTTTGTGACTGAAAAAAACGTACCTACCACCTTTTTGGATTCCTATCTGAATCAAATTTCAAATTTGATTAATTTATTGGAATTGCTAAAATTAGAGGTTCATAAAGAAATTAAGTCTATATACCACGTTCAAATTACTGGCATTATTATTACTGATCAATAAAATTCTAAAAAATCCATATCTGTAAAATAAAGAAAGGGGAAATTCATTTATGGTAAAAAATTCTGTCATTTCAGTTATTTTTCAAAAAGAAAAGAAAGGATCTGTTGAATTTCAAGTATTCAATTTCACCAATAAGATACGGAGACTTACTTCACATTTAGAATTGCACAAAAAAGACTATTTATCTCAGAGAGGTTTGAAGAAAATTTTGGGAAAACGTCAACGACTGCTAGCTTATTTGGCAAAAAAAAATAGAGTACGTTATAAAGAATTAATTAATCAGTTGGACATTCGAGAGACAAAAACTCGTTAATTTGATTAATTTGAAGAGTTATTTCATTTTCACTTATATGTTTCGATTAAATTTTGATGAACTTCTTTTCACTTTCAGTAATTCATGGAAGAATGAATCGTTAAAAAACTTATGACTGCACCAACTACAAGAAAAGACCTCATGATAGTCAATATGGGGCCTCAGCACCCATCAATGCACGGTGTTCTTCGACTCATCGTTACTCTAGATGGTGAAGATGTTGTCGACTGCGAACCAATATTGGGTTATTTACATAGAGGGATGGAGAAAATTGCGGAAAACCGAACAATTATACAATATTTGCCTTATGTAACACGTTGGGATTATTTAGCTACTATGTTCACAGAAGCAATAACCATAAATGGACCCGAACAATTAGGCAATATTCAAGTACCTAAAAGGGCTAGCTATATCAGAGTCATTATGTTGGAGTTGAGTCGGATAGCTTCTCATTTGTTATGGCTCGGTCCTTTTATGGCGGATATTGGTGCACAGACCCCTTTCTTCTATATTTTTCGAGAAAGAGAATTGATATATGACCTATTCGAAGCTGCCACCGGTATGCGAATGATGCATAATTATTTTCGTATTGGAGGAGTGGCTGCCGATCTACCCTATGGCTGGATAGATAAATGTTTGGATTTTTGCGATTATTTTTTAACAGGGGTTGCTGAGTATCAAAAACTTATTACCCGGAATCCTATTTTTTTAGAACGAGTTGAAGGCGTAGGCATTATTGGGAGAGACGAGGCAGTAAATTGGGGTTTATCGGGACCAATGCTACGAGCTTCCGGAATAGAATGGGATCTTCGTAAAGTTGATCATTATGAGTCTTACGACGAATTTGATTGGCAGGTTCAATGGCAACGAGAAGGGGATTCATTAGCTCGTTATTTAGTACGAATCGGTGAAATGACAGAATCCATAAAGATTATTCAACAGGCTCTGGAAGGAATTCCAGGAGGGCCTTACGAAAATTTAGAAATGCGACGTTTTGACAGATTAAAAGATCCTGAATGGAATGATTTTGAATATCGGTTTATTAGTAAAAAGCCTTCTCCAACTTTTGAATTGTCGAAACAAGAACTTTATGTGAGAGTTGAAGCCCCAAAAGGAGAATTGGGGATTTTTCTGATAGGAGACCAGAGCGTTTTTCCTTGGAGATGGAAAATTCGCCCACCAGGTTTTATCAATTTGCAAATTCTTCCTCAGTTAGTTAAAAGAATGAAATTGGCTGATATTATGACAATACTAGGTAGCATAGATATCATTATGGGAGAAGTTGATCGTTGAAATGATAATTGATACAACAGAAATAGAGACTATCAATTCTTTTTCCAAATTGGAATCCTTAAAAGAAGTCTATGGGATCATATGGATGCTTGTCCCTATTGTGACTCTTGTATTAGGAATCACAATAGGTGTACTAGTAATTGTTTGGTTAGAAAGAGAAATATCTGCAGGAATACAACAACGTATCGGGCCTGAATATGCCGGCCCTTTAGGAATTCTTCAAGCTCTAGCAGATGGGACAAAACTACTTTTGAAAGAGAACCTTATTCCATCTACAGGAGATACTCGTTTATTCAGTATTGGGCCATCCATAGCAGTAATATCTATCTTTCTAAGTTATTCAGTAATTCCTTTTGGTGATCACCTTGTTCTAGCCGATCTTAGTATTGGTGTTTTTTTTTGGATTGCCATTTCAAGTATTGCTCCCGTTGGACTTCTTATGTCGGGGTATGGATCAAATAATAAATATTCCTTTTTAGGTGGTCTACGGGCAGCTGCTCAATCAATTAGTTATGAAATACCATTAGCTCTATGTGTGTTATCAATATCTCTACGTGTGATTCGGTGAGACCTAAAATTTATCAAAATTCTTTTCTTTCTAGAAACAAGGATAAAAAGATTTGATTGACTATATATATTTTTATTTTTCTTCAGCATTTGAGTTGATGAACTAAACCAGATAGTTATATGAGTGAAAGAAAACGGCTTCTAAATTTGCAGTAAAAAAGTTGAGTCTCATTTCCTATGTACAAGAATCAAATGGTGAAAAAAGTAAACATAAGCAAGAGAGATTGTTTACCCCAAGATTCGTGAATTGTCATGATAGCTTGAAGCGGGTTCAAAAGACCAACTCTATGGAGTTTTTACTGTCTATTACCATAGATGGATTTCCACAACGGGAGGTTTTTGAAACAAAAAATGAGTGGATGGTTAGGAAGAC